TTGAACAATGAATTAATAAGTCGAACAAAAGCTCTAGAAAAAGAAAAGGGATTTCTTGCTCTAGATATGCTCGAAAAAAGGACCAGATTATGCAATGATGAAAACGAACAAAAATACTTGCCCAAAACGTATGACCCCTTTTTGAGGGGACCATATCGTGGAACAATAAAAAAATTCTATTCACATATGATCATGAATGATTTAATCACTTCTACAGATACGGAGGATTCCATAGAAATCAATTGGATAAATAAGATTTATGGGCTACTTCCTAATAATTCTAATTATTCCAGAAAATTTGAACATCAAAAGAATCCGCCTGATAGGGAATCATTACTGAATTATATTGGTAATTCCTTAACCTCAATCAAAGAATTTCCTTTTGAGCCTGCACCCATTTTGCATTTTAAAAAATATTCTTTATTGAGAGAGCAAACAAGAATTGATTTTGAAAATCAAACAAAAGCTTTAAAATGGGTATTCGATGTAATTACAACTGATCCAAATGATCAAACAATAATTAGAAATAAATCTATTGGAATAGAAGAAATCCATAAAAGGGTTCCTCGGTGGTCATACAAATTAACTGATGATTTGAAAGAACAGGAGGCAGAAAATGAGGAAGAATCCAAGGAAGATCATGAAATTCGTTCAAGAAAAGCCAAACGCGTAGTAATTTATACTGATAACAATCAGAATACCAACCCTATTACAACTACAAATAATACTAATAATAGTGATCAAGCAGAAGAGGTGGCTTTGATACGTTACTCGCAACAATCGGATTTTCGTCGGGATATAATCAAAGGATCCATGCGTGCTCAAAGACGTAAAACGGTTATTTGGGAAATGTTTCAAGCAAATGTGCATTCTCCGCTTTTTTTGGATCGAATAGACAAAACATCTTTTTTTTCTTCTTTTTATATCTCTGAAATGATGAATCTCATTTTTAGGAATTTGGTGGGGAGAGAACCAGAATTGAAAATTTCACATTTATATTTTGAGGAGGAAGAGACAAGGGAAAAAGAGAAAAAAAACGAAGAAAAAAAAGAGGAAAATGAACGTATAGTAATATCAGAAACTTGGGATAGCATTATATTTGCTCAAGCAATAAGAGGTTTGATGTTAGTAACCCAATCTTTTCTTAGAAAATACATTGTATTGCCTTCATTGATAATTGCTAAAAATATTGGCCGTATGTTATTATTCCAATTCCCCGAATGGTATGAGGATTTGAAGGAGTGGAATAGAGAAATGCATGTTAAATGCACTTATAATGGTGTTCAATTATCAGAAACAGAATTTCCCAAAGATTGGTTAACAGACGGTATTCAGATAAAGATTCTATTTCCTTTCTGTTTGAAACCTTGGCGAAGATCTAAAATACGATCTCATCCTAGGGATCAAATAAAAAAAAAAGGAAAAAAAGACAATTTTTGTTTTTTAACGGTTTGGGGAATGGAAGCGGAATTCCCTTTTGGGAATCCCCGAAAACGACCTTCCTTTTTTGAACCCATTTATAAAGAACTCCAAAAAAAAGTTAGAAAAGTTAAAAAGGATTTCTTTATACTTCTAAAAGTTTCAAAAGAAAAAACAAGATGGATCATTAAAATACTTCTAGTTCTAAAACGAATAATGAAGGAAATTCAAAAAGTAAACCCAATATTCTTATTTGAATTGAGCAAGGTGAAAGTATATGAAACGGCTGAAAATGGAAAAGATTCCGAAATAAATAATAAGATTATTCACAAATCAACCATTCAAATCCAATCCATGAATTGGACAAATTATTCACTTATAGAAAAAAAGATGAAAGATCTTTCTGATAAAACAATCACAATCAGGAATCAAATAGAACGAATCACAAAAGACAAGAAAAAAATAATTCTAACTTGTGCTGATAAAAGATCAAAATCACAGAAACATATTTGGCAGATATTCCAAAGAATAAATATACGATTAATACGTAAATCACATTATTTTATGAAATCTCTGATTGAAAATATATATATAGATATCTTGCTATGTATGATTACCATTCACAGGATCTATTTCCAACCTTTCTTTGAATCAACAAAAAGAATAATCAATAAATCCGTTTACAACGATCAAACAAATCAGGAAGGAATTGATGAAAGAGATCAAAATACAATGAACTTTTTTTCCACTATAAAAAAGTCCTTTTCGAATACTAATATTAGTAATAGTACAAAAATGTATTATGACTTATCCTCCTTGTCCCAAGCATATGTATTTTACAAATTATCACAAACCCAATTACTTAACAAGTATCAATTGAAATCTCTACTTCAATATCAGGGGACTTATCCTTTTATTAAGGATAAAATCAAGGATTATTGTATGACACGAGGAATATTTGATTACAATTCAAGACATAAGAAAATTCATAAGTCTGGAATGATTGAATGGAAAAACTGGTTAAAGGGGCATTATCAATACAATTTATCTCAAACCAAATGGTCGCGGTTAGTACCGCAAAAATGGCGAAATAGAATCAATCAACGTTATAGGATTCAAAATAAGGACTCAATTAAAGTGGATTCATATAAAAAAGAAAAAGACCAATTAATTCATTACGTGAAACAAAATTACTATGCAGCGGATTCATTGACAAATCAAAAAGAAAAATGGAAAAAACACTACAGATATGATCTTTTATCACATAAATATATGAACTATGGGGATAAGGAGGATTTTGATATTTATGGGTCAAGATTACAAGTAAACGGGGTTCAAAAAATTCCATATAATTTCAATAAACCAAAATCCGAATCATTTTATGTATTGGTAAGTACAGCTATTAGTGATTATCTAGAAGAAGGATATATTATTGATACGCATAAAAATCTAGATAGAAAATATTTTGATTGTCGAATTCTCCACTTTTGTCTTAGAAAAAATATCAATATTGAGACCTGGACCAATACACATATCGGTACCAAAATTGATAAAAATACTAAGACTGAAAAAAAAATCAACAACAAATTGAAAAAAAAAGATATTTTTTCTCTTATGATTCATCAAGAAATCAACCCATCCAATCAAAAAAGTATTTTTTTTAATTGGATGGGAATGAATCAAGAAAGAGTTTATCATACCATATCAAATCTAGAATCTTGGTTCTTCCCAGAATTTGTCTTACTTTTTGATGCATATAAGATTAAACCATGGATTATACCAATCAAATTACTTCTTTTTGACTTTTATTTTTATAAAAATAAAAGTCAAAATAAAAACATCAATATAAATAGAAAAAAAAATCTTCAGATGATATCTCATCAAAAAAAATATCTTAAATTAGAAAATTCCAACCAACAAAAAAATGAGCAACAGGACCAAGTAAATCTTGTATCAGATCTACGAAAAGAAAACAAAAAAAAAGATATTGAAGAGAATTATGCGAGATCAGACATTACCATTAAAAAAGGTAAGAAGAAAAAACAATCCAAGAAAAACAAGAAAGCAGAACTAGATTTCTTCCTGAAAAAATATTTCCTTTTTCAATTAAAATGGGATGACTCCTTGAACCAAAGAATGATCAATAATATCAAGGTATATTGTCTCTTACTTAGACTGATAAATCCAAAAGAAATTGCTATATCCTCGATTCAAAGAGGAGAGATGCATCTGGATGTAATGCTAATTCAGAAAGATCTAGCTCTTACAGAATTGATAAAAAAAGGAATATTAATTATCGAACCAATTCGTCTATCTATAAAAAGGGATGGAAAATTGATTATATATCAAACTATAAGTATTTCATTGGTCGAGAACAATAAACACCAAACTAATAGAAAATGCATAAAAAAAAGTTATATTGATAAGAGGAATTTGGATAAACCCATTGTACGATATGGGAATATGCTTGTGAATGGGGACACAAATTATTATGATTTCCTTGTTCCCGAAAATATTCTATCTCCTAGACGTCGCAGAGAATTGAGAATTTTAATTTGTTTCAATTCCCATAATTGGAATGTTACGGATAGAAATAGAAATCCATTATTTTGCAATGAAAACAACATAAGAAACTCTGGAAAATTTTTGGATGAGGACAAGCATCTTAATACGGATACAAATAAATTCATTAAATGCAAATTTGTTCTTTGGCCCAATTACCGATTAGAAGATTTAGCTTGTATGAATCGCTATTGGTTTGATACCAATAATGGCAGTCGTTTCAGTATGTCAAGGATACATATGTATCCACGATTTAGAATTATTTAATTTAATAGTATATTTCCTATATCATATATATATATATATATCTATATTCCGTGACATTTTCGGTATATGAAAGCCGAAAGATGTATGCATACGCTATGTTATATTTTGGTAAATGATACAGATTTAATGGTGTATCCATTCAATTGGATATAGGAATAAATAAATTAGGGGAATCCTTTTAGATAGAAATAAATTCTTTTCTTTCGTTAATGTGGAAACATATTATCCCTTTCTATCCAAATCAAATTGAAAATTTGATTTGGATAAAATAAAGAAGTAGTATATGAATAAATCCAAATTTTTGTGTGTACTAGATGTGTGTACTAGATTAAAATAACCGGCATAATTCTTTTTTTTTTTTTTTATTATTATTTTTCCTGATCGGAAAAATCCATGAAAAAGAAAGAAAAAGGATAGAAAAATTTTTTATGGTCAAAAATTCATTCATTTCCATTATTCCACAAGAAGAAAAAGAAGAAAACAAAGGTTCTGTTGAATTTCAAGTATTCAGTTTCACCAATAAGATACGGAGGCTTACTTCACATTTGGAATTGCACAAAAAAGATTTTTTATCACAAAGGGGTCTACGAAAAATTCTAGGAAAACGTCAACGGTTGCTGGCTTATTTGTCAAAGAAAAATAGAGTACGTTATAAGAAATTAATTGGTCAGTTGGATATTCGAGAGCCAAAAACTCGTTAATTTAATCGTTTGAATTTTTTAGTAGTATTCCATTTTTTGTTTTGATGAGTCTCGTTTTGAGGAATTCATGGAATAATGAATTAAGGAAGAAAAGATATGACAGTACCGGTTACAAGAAAAGATCTCATGATAGTCAATATGGGGCCTCACCACCCATCAATGCATGGTGTTCTCCGACTAATCGTTACTCTCGATGGTGAAGATGTTATTGACTGTGAGCCCATATTGGGCTATTTACACAGAGGAATGGAAAAGATAGCGGAAAATCGAACAATTATACAATATCTACCTTATGTAACACGATGGGATTATTTAGCTACTATGTTCACAGAGGCAATAACCGTAAATGCACCAGAACAATTGGAAAATGTTCAAGTACCTCAAAGAGCTAGCTATATCAGAGTAATTATGCTGGAATTGAGCCGTATAGCTTCTCATTTGTTATGGCTTGGACCTTTTATGGCGGATATCGGTGCACAGACTCCCTTTTTCTATATTTTCAGAGAAAGGGAATTGATATATGATCTATTCGAAGCCGCCACAGGTATGCGAATGATGCATAATTATTTCCGTATTGGAGGAGTAGCTGCTGATCTACCTTATGGATGGATAGATAAATGTTTGGATTTCTGCGATTATTCTTTAACAGGAGTTGTTGAATATCAAAAACTTATTACGTGGAATCCCATTTTTTTGGAACGAGTTGAAGGAGTGGGCATTATTGGTGGAGAAGAAGCTGTAAATTGGGGTTTATCAGGACCGATGTTACGAGCTTCTGGAATCCAATGGGATCTTCGTAAAGTTGATCATTATGAGTGTTACAATGAATTCGATTGGGAAGTCCAATGGCAAAAAGAAGGAGATTCATTAGCTCGTTATTTAGTACGAATCGGTGAAATGAAGGAATCCATAAAAATTATTCAACAGGCTCTAGAAGGAATTCCTGGAGGACCTTATGAAAATTTAGAAGTACGACGCTTTGATAGAGCAAAGAATTCCGAATGGAATGATTTTGAATATAGATTTATTAGTAAAAAACCTTCACCCAATTTAGAATTGTCGAAACAAGAACTTTATGTGAGAGTGGAAGCCCCAAAAGGAGAATTGGGAATTTATTTGATAGGAGATAATAGTGTTTTCCCCTGGAGATGGAAAATTCGTCCACCCGGTTTTATCAATTTGCAAATTCTTCCTCAGCTAGTTAAAAGAATGAAATTGGCTGATATCATGACGATATTGGGTAGTATAGATATCATTATGGGAGAAGTTGATCGTTGAAATGATAATTGATACGACAGAAGTACAAACTATCAATTCTTTTTCTACATCGGAATTTTTAAAAGAAGTGTATGGACTAATATGGATTGTACCCATTTTGACCCTTATATTGGGAATAACAATGGGGGTACTAGTAATTGTGTGGTTAGAAAGAGAAATATCTGCAGCGATACAACAACGTATTGGGCCTGAATATGCTGGCCCGTTGGGAATTCTTCAAGCTATAGCGGATGGGACTAAACTACTTTTTAAAGAGGACCTCCTCCCATCTCGAGGAGATATTCGTTTGTTTAGTGTGGGACCGTCTATAGCGGTTATATCAATTCTACTAAGTTATTTAGTAATTCCTTTTGGGTATCGTCTTGTTTTAGCCGATCTCAGTATAGGTGTTTTTTTATGGATCGCCATTTCTAGTATTGCTCCTATTGGGCTTCTTATGTCAGGATATGGATCGAATAATAAATATTCCTTTTTAGGTGGTCTACGAGCTGCTGCTCAATCTATTAGTTATGAAATACCATTAACTCTATGTGTGTTATCAATATCTCTACGTGTGATTCGTTGGAATATGAACTTTGAACCTCTCTTCTAGAAATAAAAGAAAAAAGAAAGAGGTTCAATGTATTGAATAGATGTTTTCATTTTTTTTTTATTCAGCATTCGGGTTGATGAGTTAAACCAGATAGTTATATGAGTGAAACTAAACAGCTTCCAAATTTGTAGTAAGAAGAAACAATCTCATTCCCTATGTACAAGAATAAAGTTGAAGTAAAAATAAGCAGTGTAAACTGCTTACCCCAAGATTAAGATTTTTTGATTAGTCATCATATCTTGAAGCGGGCGCAAACAAAAGATCAACTGTATGGAGTTTCTACTACTGTCTCATATGTATTACTATACCGGGGATCAATCAAAAGTCAGTGGACGGTTAGGAACACCAAGGTACACAAAGGATTAGTAATGGAGATAATGTAAGGTATCAAAAAAGAGGTATTTCTTCATAAAACGAATCATAATAAGGACTTGAAATTGGTAGAAATGATCAAGTAGTACTTCCCTACGATTCCGATCTAGAGTATGCTCCTATTCACTGGTTAAAGAAATGACTATCAAGAACGAATTAATTCTTTATTTTATTTTTGAGTATCCTCCTCTGAGACAGAAGAACAGGAAAAAAGAAATGGAATGCAGTAATTGAATGAATAATAAAAAAAGGGGATCCCTATTTATTCTTTTCTCTATCCATATTCATACATATCGAATTCTTATCACGATTCATGAACTAATGACTAATTCTTTTTATTTTATATTGATTGATATAAGGAGTATTTTATTGAAATATTAAGTTATTACCGAACAAAGAGAAATTTTTATTGTAAAGGATGAGATCAATTCGGAAGCACTTTTTTTATTATTCTAGCAGACAGAATTCCATTGGTCTAATTTGGGACTTTCCGATGTATCTTTATTCTATCCATCCAAAGATGGTGATAATACCGAACCCGTCCTTACATTTTTTTTGTGGCCATCGAGGAGCCGTATGAAGCTGAGGTCTCACGTACGGTTTTGAAATAGCGATGGGAACAGTGATGTTATTATCGACTATGATTATCTAACAGTTCAAGTACAGTTGATATAGTTGAAGCACAGTCAAAATATGGTTTTTGGGGGTGGAATCTGTGGCGTCAGCCTATAGGATTTATTGTTTTTCTAATTTCTTCTCTAGCCGAATGTGAGAGATTGCCCTTTGATTTACCAGAAGCGGAGGAGGAATTAGTAGCAGGTTATCAAACCGAGTATTCGGGTATCAAATATGGTTTATTTTATCTTGCTTCTTACCTAAATTTATTAGTTTCTTCATTATTTGTAACAGTTCTTTACTTAGGTGGGTGGAATTTACCTATTCCGTATATATCCATTTCTGAGCTTTTCGGAATAAAAAAAATCGCCGGCATTTTTGGAATAACAATGGGTATCCTTATTACATTAACTAAAGCTTATTTGTTTCTCTTCATTTCTATCACAACAAGATGGACTTTACCTAGAATGAGAATGGACCAGTTATTAAATCTTGGATGGAAATTTCTTTTACCTATTTCTCTAGGTAATCTGTTATTAACAACTTCTTCCCAACTTGTTTCATTATAAATAAGAGAATACGATAACACTATTTTAGATTCATAATCTCTATCAAACAAGAGAAAGAAACGTCAAATTTTTCATGTATATCTACAATATGTTCCCTATGGTAATTGGGTCCATGAATTATGGTCAACAAACAATACGAGCTGCAAGGTACATTGGTCAAAGTTTCATAATTACCTTATCCCACACAAATCGTTTACCTGTAACTATTCAATATCCTTATGAAAAATCGATCACATCAGAGCGTTTCCGGGGTCGAATCCACTTTGAATTTGATAAATGTATTGCTTGTGAAGTATGTGTTCGTGTATGCCCGATAGATCTACCCGTTGTTGATTGGAGATTTGAAAGAGATATTAAAAAGAAACAATTACTTAATTATAGTATAGATTTCGGGGTTTGTATATTTTGTGGTAACTGTGTCGAGTATTGTCCAACAAATTGTTTATCAATGACTGAAGAATATGAACTTTCTACTTATGATCGTCACGAATTGAATTATAATCAAATTGCTTTGGGTCGATTACCAATCTCAATAATTGGAGATTACACAATTCAAACAGTTATGAATTCGACTCAAATAAAAATAGACAAAGATAAACCCTTTGATTCAAGAACAATTACCGATTACTAAGATTTTGTTTTGATATAAAGGATCCAAGCTTTTTATTTTGGGTAGTCAGTAACTACAAATAAAAACTAATGATTGTTGAGAATCACTCTTTGATTTAAACTAAAAATATATTTTTAGTGATGATTTCAAAATAGCAAATTTCAACTACTTTTTTCTTTTTTTTCTTTCGGATAAATATAAATAAAGTAAGGTTGGCCCAATAATTTTATCTATATCTACATTAATCCATATTCAAATTCAATTCAATTATAAATGTATCATATACATTATTATATACAAGAAAACAAAAATAGGGTAACCCCTTTTCCTTTCCTGGACCATTTATTTAGTAAAGTTAAAGTAAGGTCATGAAATAGTTAAAGTTATTTATTTTGTATTTTATACATAATGGGTTTACCTGGACCAATACATGATATTCTTGTTGTATTTCTGGGGTCAATTCTTGTATTAGGGGGTCTGGGGGTAGTATTATTTACCAATCCAATTTATTCTGCCTTTTCATTGGGATTGGTTCTTGTTTGTATATCCTTATTCTATATTTCATCAAACTCCTATTTTGTAGCTGCCGCACAGCTCCTTATTTATGTGGGAGCCATAAATATCTTGATCATATTTGCTGTAATGTTCATGAATGGTTCAGGATATTCCAATAATTCCTATTTTTGGACCATTGGAGATGGGGTCACTTTGATGGTTTGTACAACTATTCTTTTTTCACTAATTACTACTATCCCAGATACGTCATGGTACGGAATTATTTGGACTACAAGGTCAAACCAGATTATGGAACAGGACCTAATAAATAACGTTCAACAAATTGGGATTCATTTATCAACAGATTTTTATCTTCCGTTTGAACTCATTTCAATAATTCTTTTAGTTTCCTTGATAGGTGCAATTACTATGGCTCGACAATAAGCAATAAAAATACTTAACTTAAAATGATTCCCAATTCTTAGAATTCTAACTAAATTCTAAATAAATAAATAGAAATTTTTAGTTAAATCTATCTACCGTCAATATCTTCTTTTGTTGTGTAATTGTTCTATTCTAATCAATTGAATCGGTTGAATTGTTATTCATATTGAAATGAATCGAGATTGATAAGGAGTTAGTCAATGATGTTTGAGCATGTCCTTTTCTTGAGTGTTTATTTATTTTCTATCGGTATCTATGGATTGATCACAAGTCGAAACATGGTTAGAGCGCTTATGTGTCTTGAGCTTATACTAAATTCGGTTAATATCAATCTTGTAACATTTTCTGATATATTTGATAGTCGCCAATTAAAAGGAGACATTTTCTCAATCTTTGTTATAGCCATTGCAGCTGCTGAAGCAGCTATTGGACTTGCTATTGTTTCGTCGATACATCGTAACAGAAAATCAACTCGTATTAATCAATCGAATTTGTTGAATAATTAGTGATAATCATCATAGATAATTTAAATAAAGACACATAAAAATATTTAATAGAATTGAAATACTATTTTTTATTGAATTTGAATGCAATTCAATAAAATGGAATTGCATTTTTATATTTATATTGAAATAATGATGACCAATTTGTTGGCCAATTAATTTTAATTCGCATGTGTAACTCGTATCATCATAATTGTTGAAACGAAAATCAAAGTGTCTTGACCTTTTCTCATAAACAGATTTATTTAAGAAATATATTGATTGTTTTTAATAAACCACTGTTTCGTCTGGTGTCTACAATATTACAATATATAATATATGATTCATTTACTACTAATTTGATTTGACCAGATCGAAAATCTTTTATGTTCAAAACTGTAATTTATAGATCCAATGTCACATTCAGTAAAAATTTATGATACATGTATAGGGTGTACTCAATGTGTACGAGCTTGCCCCACAGATGTATTGGAAATGATACCTTGGGACGGATGTAAAGCCAAGCAAATAGCTTCCGCGCCAAGAACCGAGGACTGTGTAGGTTGTAAGAGATGTGAATCTGCCTGCCCAACAGATTTTTTGAGTGTCCGTGTTTATTTAGGGCCTGAAACAACTCGCAGCATGGCTCTATCTTATTGATACATTACAAAAAACTCCACTTGAATCATTTGTGATTCCTCTTTACCGACAAAAGCCCGTGCTCGACAAAATATATTATTTTGAGGACGGGCTTCTCTGGTCAAAATGTATCTTGTCTTTATCACGAGTTATTTTCCTTGGTTAACAATACTTGTTGTTTTACCGATATTCGCGGGTTCCTCAATTTTCTTATTCCCTCATAGAGGGAATAAGATGTTTAGGTGGTATACTATATGTATATGCTTCTTAGAACTCCTTCTAACGACTTATGCATTCTGTTATCATTTCCAATTGGATGATCCATTAATGCAATTGAAGGAAGATTCTAAATGGATAGATGTTTTTGATTTCCACTGGAGACTAGGAATCGATGGGCTTTCCATAGGACCCATTTTACTGACAGGATTTATCACTACTTTAGCAACTTTAGCAGCTTGGCCAATTACTCGAAATTCGCGGTTGTTCTATTTCCTGATGCTAGCAATGTACAGCGGTCAAATAGGATTATTTTCCTCCCGAGACTTTTTACTTTTTTTCATCATGTGGGAGTTAGAATTAATTCCTGTTTACTTACTTTTATCCATGTGGGGGGGAAAGAAACGTCTCTACTCGGCTACAAAGTTTATTTTGTACACTGCAGGGGGTTCCATTTTTTTCTTAATAGGAGTTCTAGGTATGGGTTTATATGGTTCCAATGAACCAACATTAGATTTTGAAAGATTAATTAATCAATCATATCCTGTGGCATTGGAAATAATATTCTATTTTGGCTTCCTTATTGCTTATGCTGTCAAATTGCCGATTATACCCCTACATACATGGTTACCTGATACCCATGGAGAAGCACATTACAGTACATGTATGCTTTTAGCTGGAATCCTATTAAAAATGGGCGCATATGGATTGATTCGGATCAATATGGAATTACTACCCCACGCTCATTCTATATTTTCTCCTTGGTTGGTGATAATAGGAACAATGCAAATAATCTATGCAGCTTCAACTTCTCTTGGTCAACGTAATTTAAAAAAGAGAATAGCCTATTCCTCTGTATCTCACATGGGTTTCACAATTATAGGAATTGGTTCTATAACCGACATGGGACTCAATGGAGCTATTTTACAAATGCTCTCTCATGGATTTATTGGTGCTGCACTTTTTTTCTTGGCGGGAACGAGTTGTGATAGAACACGTCTTGTTTATCTCGAAGAAATGGGAGGGATATCTATCCCAATGCCAAAAACATTTACCATGTTCAGTAGCTTCTCGATGGCTTCTCTTGCATTGCCAGGAATGAGTGGTTTTGTTGCGGAATTTTTAGTATTTTTTGGACTAATTACTAGTACAAAATATCTTTTAATGTCAAAAATGCTAATTACTTTTGTAATGGCAATTGGAATGATATTAACTCCTATTTATTTATTATCTATGTTACGTCAGATGTTTTATGGATACAAGTTATTTAATATTCCAAACTCTAATTTTTGGGATTCTGGACTACGAGAACTATTTCTTTCAATCTGTATCTTTCTACCCGTAATAAGTATTGGTATTTATCCCGATTTTGTTCTCTCGTTATCAGTTGACAAGGTACACGCTATCTTATCCAATTATTATCATAGATAGTGTTTCATTAATGAAACGGAAGGAAAGTCTTATAATTCTTTGAATTTAATATTTTGAAAATCGTTTGCTGTACTGTATAATGAAAAAAGAAATAAAATGAATAAGAATTGTAATTAGATACATCTCGAGTTTTTGAGAACCGTTTGAATCAAGGAATCATTCAAATTTAAATGGTTCTCAAAAACTCATAAAAACAAACTTTCGTTATATATGGGATGATGTTTTTATCTTATGTATTCTTCATGTAGTTTATTCAATTAGATGTTTATGTGAATGAACCATAACTATGTAGACCTATTCCTAATAGATTGATCCCAAAATAGCATATCCAAATTATAATAAATCCTATAGAAGCTACAAGTGCCGAATTCGTACCTTTCCAATTTATATTTGTTCTAGTATGTAAATAAATCGCGAATATGGTCCAAGTAATAAATGCCCAAGTTTCCTTGGGGTCCCAATTCCAATAGGATCCCCATGCCTCATTAGCCCATACTGCTCCACAAAGAATACCTATGGTTAAAAAGGTAAACCCTAGACTAATGACACGATAACTCCAATAATCCAAACGCTCAGTTAATTGATATTTGTAATAATTTTGAAATGAAGGAAAAGAAGTGTTTTTAAAAACACTTCTTTTTTCATTCAAATATTCAATCTCACCAAAGAAAAATGACTTAATTAATAAATTATAGCTTTTACAAAAAATTTTGATGTTTTTTCGAAATGTAATGACTAGAAGAGCGACTGATAATAATGATCCGCATAAAAGAGCTGCATAGCTCAATAACATCATACTTACGTGCATCATTAACCACTGAGATTGTAGAGCAGGTACTAATATTGTGGATTGATGCATTTCAGTTGAAAGACCCGACATGGCAAAGCCTTGAGTAAAAATGGTACTTGGTGCAATTATTGTGCTTAAATCGTTTTTAAGGTTACGTATCTTGGGAATCATATGAATAATGAAGAAACTACACGAAAGGAAGATTAATGACTCGTATAAATTACTTAATGGAAAATGTCCCGAAGAAATCCAACGAGAAATTAATAATCCTGTTATAGAGAAAAAGGTAGCTATCATCCCTTTTTCTGATGAATCACGTAATCCTACAATTTTGTGGACTAATAAGGTCATCAAATGAATCATAATCACAATTGAAATGATCGAAAAAGAGATATGAGTTAATATATGTTCTAAAGTCACAAATATCATAAAAGGGGTCCCATTACAGAATTGGAAATCGCGAATTGAATACATTTTAGGATCTATTGTATCTCTTTTAGAAGATGCCGCCACTCGGACTCGAACCGAGATGCTTTAGCACTGCTTCCTAAGAGCAGCGTGTCTACCGATTTCACCACGGCGGCTTACTTGAAATAATAATAGTCAATTCATGTTGAATCGTCGAGATTCAAGGATTCAATATAGTTTAGGAAACATTAATTAGAATCAATGAATAAAGACTGGTTTGTGGTTTAAATATTTGAATCTTCAATAAAATACCTACCTAGGTAGTATCGTCGTGGGTTTTTTAACAATCAACTTTCATGTACTAGAAACTAAGTTTTCTCCAAACAGTTGGAACTCCATAGTTTTTTCTCGGTTGAGGTATAAAACTAAGAATTGTCTTTTTTTCTCAATTTTTTTATGATTTGTTTTTCATTTATCCGATTTCATGGATTCAAATGAAAAAGATTGAGTTTTTTTTCAATGAACAAAATCAAATAACTAGGATTTCATATCTATCACAATTTCATCATTAAATACAAATAATTTGTTATTTTTCTAATGATTTCGATACCTTAGTATATTTAAATTAAAGTATTAATATTCTTTATTGCGCATATAATTTTTAATTTATAATACCATTTACAAAACCAATTAAGTTTTGGGATAGGCATATAACAAAAGAGTTTCAATCTCTATCACAATTGTACTTTTCTATTGTGAAAAGTACAATTGTGATAGGGAAAAAAATAATACTTAGAACCCAATATACAAAAAACTCTTATTCTATATATCACAGCAGTGAGTTCTAAGTAATATTGAGAAATTTAATACAGAAAAATACATTAGTTAACATTCATCTTACAAAATTTGGGGTTCTTTAGGCTATATCAATTGAGATTATTCTAAGACTTTATTATTTGTTTGTCGCACAAAAAAACTTTTTGAATGCCCGGTGGAAACCGATTTCGCTAAAGAAAAAGTTTTTACTGCAACTAAATATCCTTTTTTCTTCCAAATATTTCTACGAATACGTTTTTTTGACATAGAAGTACGTTTTTTTGGAACTGCCAT